TGTTCAACGGCCTCCCCACGCAGTTCTTCTGAATTTCGAATAGTATTCAAGATCCTCTGTTTTCGATTATCTAATAAATCACTTAATGAAAGTAGATTATCTTTGCGTTCATTTTGAAACTTCCATAATCCCTTCCCGAACCAAACATGAATCTTTCGATTCATTTGGCTCTCACGCTCAATTACTTAGGGTAAATTCTCATAGCTTTTTTTTATGAATGTAATGAGCCTATCCTCTCTTCTTTATTCATAGTCAAAAAAAAATGAAAAATAATGCAAAACCAAAATACTTGGAGGACTCTTATGACAAAATCAAAAATATGTAATTGTCAGCAAAGTTGTTTCTTTTTTTTTTCTTCAGTTCAAATCCAAAAAATTCTTCTTACTTATACATAAGGGATAGGTCGTCGATTCAGCATTGGATAAAAGAGGGAAAATGCCCTTTTTTAGACTAAGCGGTTCAAATCATTTTATCGAGATGAGTGTTCTATATCGATAAAATATTCATTTTCAAACCATCTCTATATTAAATAGTGATAGAAAGAGTACCATGCTGCGTCTAGACTTCAAACGGTTTGCTTTAACCATCTTAACAGCCCCACATTATTGGTTGCTAGAGAATCAAAATGGATTTGCCAATTAATCACGAAATGCTGTGGTTCTTCCATATAATTTCTTAAGAAGTAATTCGCGAGATTATGCACCTTTCTTTCCTAGTTATAACGGAAAAGAGTCCAGCTGATTGGATCCAGCCTATTCTTGAAATAAACAACTCACACACACTCCCTTTCCAAAAAAGATCAATACACCAATCACTACACTTAGATTTATTGGATTTGTTGCTAAAATATCGGTATTAAATCCGAAACTCCCGGCAGATGGCCAGTGGCCCAAAGAAACGAAAGAATCGGTTACATTTTTCATAAAATCTCCTCTTATAGATAGACTAAAAAATCGACCAGAGTTCTTTTTCTATCGCTTTGCCCCTCTTTTTTATTTATTCTTTTTTGGAAATCGAGTCAAAAAATATTCGAGTTATAAAGTATGAACTACCCCCTTGAATTGTTGAAAGACCTCATAAAAAGAGTTTCCCTTGGACTACGAACGGGAAGGATGAAAGCGAGTCGGTATGCTAATTCCTCATCTGCAAATCAGCCCTTCCCGTAGGTTATTTTCTCAACTAATAAAGAATTGTAGGAGTCAAATCTTGATCTAATTTGAAAAAGCAAACGACAAGTCCAAGGCCATAAAATAGGAAAAATATGTATTTTTCCTATTTCTAAGATTAAACAATTAAACAAAAGGATTCGCAAATAAAAGTGCTAATGCTACAACCAATCCATAAATCGTTAAAGCTTCCATAAAAGCTAGACTAAGCAATAGAGTACCTCGTATTTTTCCCTCTGCCTCGGGCTGTCTCGCGATACCCTCTACGGCTTGACCCGCAGCAGTCCCTTGACCAACTCCAGGTCCAATAGAAGCAAGCCCTACGGCCAATCCAGCAGCAATAACAGAAGCAGCAGAAATCAGTGGATTCATGATAAGTTCCTCGTACCAACAAAAAGAAATGGTTAATGATACAATCAACCAATGAATTATGACTTAATTATTCCATTGATAGGATTCATCCAGTCGAAGTAACTAAGAACTTCGAATTTCAGTAATAATATTATTGAATCATCAGAACTACTTCGATATCTCTTTTTTCGTTTCTATCCACCGAGTTTTTGTGAATCCATAGAACTTTTGTTCTGCCATTTCTTGGTTCCGAGCTGTTATTTCAATTCTTCCATCTTTTCTTGATTTCATCTCTTTATTCAGCCAATTCACAGCCACAACGATACGAAAGGACTTCTATTGGAATCCAGTAGTAGGGCAAATGAAATAGATCTTTAGTTCATATATAAGTAGTCAATATCTAATATCACATATACATGTCTTTTTTCCATAACGTAAACCATTAGATTCAATCGGATTCGAGAATCAATCCATTTTTTTAGGAATCCCGTTTTTTGTAAATTCTTTTCTGCCCTCCGTTTTCTTTATCATTATTCCAACCGAATACAATCTAAATGGGCAAATCAAATTGATTAGGGCGAATTATTGCATAGAACTATCATTATTTGATTGCTCTAAGTTCATGCAATTTCTTATTTATTAATATTGATATTGAATATTTTCTTTTGGTCAATTATTGAATAAAATCAACTGTAAAGGAGAATTCTTTCTCCTATTTTTTATTTAATCACACGTCGTAAACATCGATTTGATTCAAATTATGATTTGCCTAAGAAGATTGGCTGACCAATATAATAGAAAGTGAATATTCGTCGAGGAAAGGTAGGATATTAAGTGGACGAAAGGAGAATTTTAGGAAAAAGATCTTTTAGATCTCTTTCCTTTTTTTTACAACTCTCTAATATCGTCATTTTCGATTTTTTTGTTCCTATTGCTTTCTGTCGTATATAGAGTCTTGTATATTTCTATTCCTTAAGTAAATC